AAACAAAAAAGATTTTCTTATTCTTCACGTCCTGGATTACGTCCTGGATCGTTAGATAGGAATCCGAAAATGAAAAGAGAAACAAAGAAAATCACTATCGTGTAAACAAATAGTTTTAGAGTAAGCATTACAAAATCTCCAAGATTATTAAAAAAAAAAACGACAGAGAAAGAGAATAGATTCTCTTCTATTTCACATTATGTTTCCTTTGATACTAAGTTTCTAAGAAATACAGTGATTTCGAGGAAAGAAAAAAATTAGGAAATTTATTTGTAGTAAGAGTCCAACCTTTATATAACCATTATCAACAATTACAAAAAATTTCAATATTTGGAATCAAGGATTCACACTGTAAGACTTATCTGATCTTATAAAATATTAAAATGTTGGGATTTTTGTTTTCGAATAAATTCTGAATTTTTTTAGGACATTATTCAATTCAAATTAAAGATCTCATCGAAAACTTACAGCAGCTTGCCAAACAAAAGCTAAGAGAAAAAAGAATAGGGGTATTACTGGCATAATATCTACAATTGGATTCAAAAAAGCATAAGCTTCTGGTAATTTCGCCAAGAAAAAACTACTTGAATAAAGGGCAGAGTGAATAGAAATACAGACCAAGCTAAAGATATTAAGCATAACAAAAATGTTGTTCTTTAAAAAAATGAATTGTATTTTTGCTTTTTTTTATTGTATTTTATTATTTATTTATTTTATTTATTATTATATACTTTAAATTATATTTATATTATTTTTATATTAGATTAGATATATTATATATATATTATGATTTAATTAATTTAATATAATTAAATTTGATTATACAAGTAGATTAAGAATTCAATATTAAATAATTATATGATAAAGAAAGAATATATGAAATTTATATATAGAATATATATTATATATCTTTCTATTCTATATAATAATAAAATAGAAAATAATTTTCAATAATATAATAATTGAAATAGAAAGAATTCAAATATGGATATTCAATTCATATTTCTTATAAATTAATATTTAAATTAATATTTATGAATATTCATAAATGAATAACTGAGTAATAAAACTAAAAAAATGAATAAAATAAGATCAGATTATTCTATAGAATAACTTTAGACTTGGAATTGACGAACAACCAATAATAGTATTTATTAGTGTCGAATCGAAAATGGGGCGTGGCCAAGCGGTAAGGCAGCGGGTTTTGGTCCCGTTATTCGGAGGTTCGAATCCTTCCGTCCCAGATCATATTTATTCATGATATATACCAATTTGGATATAAATTGTATTGTATATCTGAATAAAGATTACTCCTCCCTTTTTTCTCATTCGTCTCTAATCTAAAGTGAGTAGCTTATGAATATGTAGATGTAGATTCATAAGCTACTCACTTTTTTTGTCTTTTTTATTCAAATCTTATTATTATATTATTATTATATTATTATTGTAATAATTGTGGATAATAGTTTAAATATTCAATATATTTTTTGAATAAAAGACTACACACAATTTCAGAATCCATTAAATACCAGATCTAACTAAAAAGAATTTTATGGTAAAATATAGTTTTAAACGATGTGGGAAAAAGGACAGTGGATTCTGACATCCGCCATTATTTCTAGTAGAATAAAAGATATTCTATATCTTATCTATATAAATTATATAAATCGGGATGCTCTTGGCTAGACATTTTTTGTTCTGTTCCACTAGAACTCATTGTTTGGGGGATAGGAGAGGGATTGATCATGTAATTTGAAAGAAACCAAATGGGTGGTATGTTGCTGTCATTTTTGAAACAATTAAAGAAGAACCCCGAAGTAAGATATAAACCCAAAGATTCAAGAAAAAGCTAAAGGATCTTGGAAGACGTAAATACCATTTTCAAACTGTCTCCACATTTTGAAAAAAAAAAAGAATAAGAAAAAAGGAAACCATCCATAGTCTAATTCGGAAAGTGGATTTTTATAATCCAATAAAGAATCAAACCTATTGAAATATGCCCATTATTCTAAATGTCCTTGAACAAGGCGCTCAACCTACAGGAACTTTTATGGAACTTTGGCCCAATCAACAAACCAAATTCAATTAATGAAAATTAAAAGAAGACGTTGTTAATAAGAATAACTTCTATCATAGATTTATAGAACTCTTTTCTCTTTTATCCCCCTGTTCTCTTGTTTTATTCATACCTAATACCTATTTTTTGATTTCTTGTTCTTTATCATAGTAATAGAATGTTGTTTTCTATAACCATAAAAATAAATAGATTTTTTTTTGATCTTCCAAATGAAAATAAAATACAAATAATAGATAGATAGAAGTTATAATATATGAAAAAATAATTTGATAATCACTCAATGAAGTTTCATTGAATGACTATTCGTCTATTATATTATATTTCTATATATTTTCATCTAAATAGAGGAAAAAAACTCTATTTTATTTAAAAGGATATGGATAAAAACATTCAAAGTTGGCATAATAGTGCTAATTCTAGTTACAGCAATTTTGATTATTTAGTGGATGGCAGGAACATACGGAATTTACTATCTGATAAAACTTTTTTAGTTAGGGATAGTAAGAGGAAGAGTTATTCCATATATTTTGCTATTGAAAATAACATTTTGGAGATTGAAAATGATCATTCTTTTCTAAATGAACCGGGAAGTTTTTTCTCTATTTCTAACAATTCTAGCTATTTGAAGAATGGTTCTAAGAGTAATAATAAGAATGATCATTACATTTATGATATAAAATCTAATTGGAATAATAAAATTAATAGTTGCATTGAGAGTTATCTTCGTTCTCAAATCTGTATTGATAGTTACATTTTTGGTAAGGTCAGCAATAGTGGTGAAAGCAAGAGTACTAGTATAATAACTAGCACGAATGATCCAAATGCTAGTTATTTAGAAAGTTCTAATGATAATGATTTCGAGGAGACGCAAAAATATAAACATTTGTGGATTGAATGCGAAAATTGTTATGGATTAAATTATAAGAAAGTTTTTAAATCAAAAATGAATATTTGTGAACACTGCGGATATCATTTGAAAATGAGTAGTTCAGATAGAATCGAACTTTTGATTGATCCAGGTACGTGGAATCCTATGGATGAATACATGGTCTCTGTGGATCCCATTGAATTTCATTCGGAAGAGGAACCTTATAAAAATCGTCTTGATTCTTATCAAAAAAGGACAGGATTAAAGGAGGCAGTTCAAACAGGCACAGGTCAACTAAACGGTATTCCTTTAGCAATTGGTATTATGGATTTTCAGTTTATGGGGGGAAGTATGGGATCCGTAGTCGGTGAGAAAATAACCCGGTTGATCGAATATGCTACCAATCAACGTTTACCTCTTATTTTAGTATGTGCGTCCGGAGGAGCACGTATGCAAGAAGGAAGTTTGAGCTTAATGCAAATGGCTAAAATATCTTCTGCTTTATATGATTATCAATTAAATCAAAAGTTATTCTATGTACCTATACTTACATCTCCTACTACTGGTGGGGTGACAGCTAGTTTTGGCATGTTGGGGGATATCATTATTGCTGAACCAAATGCTTACATTGCATTTGCGGGTAAAAGAGTAATTGAACAAACGTTGAATAAGGAAGTGCCCGAAGGTTCACAATCGGCTGAATTTTTATTCCAAAAGGGCTTATTTGATTCAATCGTACCACGTAATCTTTTAAAGGAGGTTCTAACTGAGTTATTTCAGTTCCATGGTTTCGTCCCCTTGACTCAAAATGAAAAATAAAGCAGACTCTTAAATGCTTTTTTTCGCGAGTAAGTAGTTAGTTATTTAGTTTCTTGTAATCCAATAAAGATAAGAATTAGAGTCAAAATCCAAAGAAAAGAATTGAATTCATTTTTTTTGGAAACATAAGATAAAGGAATTAAAAAAAATAAGATATTTATTCTTTTTATTATTGTATTTTGTACTTTATTATTCTTAACTTAATAAATATTATAAATATTTTCGTTTATTATATTCTATTAATATATATATAGACTTATTATGTATACTCAATATATAGAGTAATAATATAATATATATTATATTATATAATATTTAAAATGTAATTCTTATCTATCTATTAATATATGTTGATTCAGCTATACTTAGTATAAGTCTATATGAATTAATTCTAGTGATTATAGACTATCTTTATTACAATATAATAATAATAAAAATATTAAATTAACAATTAACAAAAAAGAACAGGTACAAATATAAAATTGAGGTACCCATTTTATGATAAACTTACCTTCCGTTTTTGTGCCTTTAGTGGGCCTAGTATTTCCGGCAATTGCAATGGCTTCGTTATTTCTTTATGTTCAAAAAAATAAGATTTTTTAGATATCGGCAGTAGGGACAAATCTCATATTTTTGTTTTTTAGATAAAGTCAAATTTATTTCCTTGGATTTTTTAGGGGGTTTAGGTTTAATATATATCTAATCTAAATTTAACTATCTAAATAAAATATTAAATTAATCTAACAATCAATAAAAAAGAACAGGTACAAATATAAAAATGAGGTACCCATTTTATGATAGACGTTTTTGTTCCTTTAGTGGTCCTAGTATTAATTGTAACGGCTGGTTTATTGGTTTATGTTCAACAACAAATTTCTTGGGGGTCTGGACACCTTATGCGTCGCTTCGCAGAAGACGCATGGCTCTACACTGTACCAGGGGCCCGAAAACCTATCAATTTCTTCTGGGCTTCTTTCACTCTTTTAGGTTCATTAGGGGTTTTAGTTATTTCAGCTTCCAGTTATTATGGTCGGAATTTTTTCTCTTTCAATTCGTCCGAATTTCTAGTTCCTTTTTTGCCACAAGGGGTCACGCTGACTTTCTATGGAATCTCAGGTCTTTTTGTAAGTTTTCATTGGTGGCTTCTAATTTTGTGGAATGTGGGTAGTGGTTATAATCTTTACGATAAAAAAAATGGAATGGTGCGGTTTTTTCGTTACGGATTTCCCGGAGAAAATCGTCGTATTCTTTCCAAAGTCCGTGTGGAAGATATTCTGGCCCTCCAATTTTTCGATAACCCAGAACCTCTTAGTGGTGTCCTTTATATGCACACCAGAGAACAGGGGGACATTCCCTTGACCCTTGTTGATGATTATTATGATAGGACTCCACGGAACATTTTACAAACAGCTTGGGACTTGTCCGCATTCTTGGATGTACCATTGGAAATAATTGTATAAAAAAAAAGGGAGAATAAATAATCCATTTCTATGAAAAAATTAGAAATGGATATAATATATATGGGTTCTATTACTGGTAATAGAACTTATGCTTGATAGAAATATTATTATCATATATAGTTGACAAATGAGATGAAGCTGAGTTCATTAAAGACGACAAATGGCAAAAAAGAAAGCATTAATCCCCCTTCTATGTCTTACATCTATAGTCTTTTTGCCCTGGTGCATCTCTTTAACATTTAATAAAAGTCTGGAATCTTGGGTTACGAATTTGTGGAATACTAAAGAATCCGAAATTTTCTTGAATCTCATTAAAGAAAAAAGTATTTTAAACAAATTCATAGAGTTCGAGGAACTCTTCCTTTTGGATGAAATGCTAAAGGAATACCCGGAAACACGTTTAGAAAACCTTCGTATCGGAATCTACAAACAAACCATCCAATTGATCAAGACGCACAACCAAGATTGTATCCATATGATTTTGCACTTCTCGACAAATCTAATCTATTTCCTTATTCTAAGTGGTTATTCTATTCTGGGTAATCAACAACTCATTATTCTTAACTCTTGGGTTCAAGAATTTATATATAACTTAAGTGACACAATAAAAGCTTTTTCTATTCTTTTATTAACAGATTTATGTATAGGATTCCATTCGACTCATGGTTGGGAACTAATGATTGGTTCTGTCTATAAAGATTTTGGATTTACTCAGAATGATCAAATTATATCTGGTCTTGTTTCCACTTTTCCAGTCATTTTAGATACAATTTTTAAATACTGGATTTTCCGTTATTTAAATCGGGTATCTCCGTCGCTTGTAGTGATTTATCATTCAATGAATGACTGAAAAAATGATCCAATGAGACAATTATAATGTTTGTTTTTTTTTATAGAAAAGCTAAACATTCAAAATTTTACTTATTCTTTTTTCTTTCTACTCGTATTCTTCCTAGATTCTAGGAAAATTATTTCAGTAAATAGCAGAATCATGGATAGGGAACTATGCCGGTAACCTACCTAATCTTATTGTAGAAATTTTGAGGATCAATGATTGGACCATGCAAACTAGAAATGCTTTTTCTTGGATAAAGGAAGAGATTACTCGATCCATTTCCGTATTGCTCATGATATATATAATAATTAGAGCACCCATTTCAAATGCATATCCCATTTTTGCCCAGAAGGGGTATGAAAATCCGCGAGAAGCTACCGGCCGTATTGTATGTGCCAATTGCCATTTAGCTAATAAGCCCGTAGATATTGAGGTTCCACAAGCAGTACTTCCCGATACTGTATTTGAAGCTGTTGTTCGAATTCCTTATGATATGCAAGTGAAACAAGTTCTTGGTAATGGTAAAAAGGGGGCTTTGAATGTAGGGGCTGTTCTTATTTTACCTGAAGGTTTTGAATTGGCACCTCCCGATCGTATTTCGCCCGAGATTAAAGAAAAGGTAGGTAATCTGTCTTTTCAAAGCTATCGTCCCACAAAAAAAAATATTCTTGTCGTAGGCCCCGTTCCTGGTCAGAAATATAGTGAAATTACCTTTCCTATTCTTTCTCCGGATCCCGCTACTAAGAAAGATGTTTACTTCTTAAAATATCCAATATACGTAGGCGGGAACAGGGGGAGGGGTCAGATTTATCCCGACGGGAGCAAGAGTAATAATAATGTTTATAATGCTACAGCAACTGGTATAGTAAACAAAATTATACGAAAAGAAAAGGGGGGATACGAAATAACGATAGTGGATGCATCGGATGCACGTGAAGTGATTGATATTATACCTCCAGGACCAGAACTTCTTGTTTCAGAGGGTGAATCTATCAAACTTGATCAACCGTTAACGAGTAATCCTAATGTGGGTGGATTTGGTCAGGGGGATGCAGAAATAGTGCTTCAAGATCCGTTACGTATTCAAGGTCTCTTGTTCTTCTTGGCGTCTATTATTTTGGCCCAAATCTTTTTGGTTCTTAAAAAGAAACAATTTGAGAAGGTTCAATTGTCCGAAATGAATTTCTAGGTACGCGGATTCATCAACATATTAAGCTCGTCAAAAGAACTCAATTTTTGTTGATAAATTATGTAAAGACCTTTGCTTCTTTCTAGTCTTTTTCTACCATATTTCTAGAAATGCTTGTACTGTAGAACTAGTCATTCATAGTATATATATTGTGAAGAAGACTCTTTTATTTTGTTTCTTTGTTTTTTTTTCTATTTTTATAGAATTCTATTTGATTTGACTCGATACTAAACCTAAACAAAATGAAATAGG